TAGTATTATCCGATTCCTGGGGATAGGAAAAAATTCTTTTAGTGCCAAAATGATTAATAGTAATAAAAGGACATGTCATCCTTCTTACAGTACCACCAGTTTGATATATTTTTTTCCAAAAAAAACAAAAAAAGGAAGCCCTTTCATTATTATTTATTGTTAATAAAGGTAATAAACGCATTTTTCTTTTAAGCATTTTTGATCGCTGTTTACCCCATAAAGATATTGAATAGAATGCGCTGTTTTTTTTACCATTATAATTTTGAAAATAAATATTTAAATGCCCCTCAAAAGTAAGTAAATAAAACCGAAACATATAAAATGCAGTTAATCCTGCTGTAGAAAAAGCTATTATTGCGAAAATAGGTGAATACGACAAACTATCATTAAGAATTTCATCTTTAGACCAAAAACAGGCGAGAGGTGGAATACCACAAAGAGAAAGGGTTCCTAATAAAAAAGCAATTTTTGTAATTGGAACATGTTTTGTTAAACCACCCATAAGAACCATATTTTGACTCTTATCTGGAGAATAGCCGACAATACCTTCCATTGAATGAATAATGGATCCAGATCCTAAAAACAACAATGCTTTCGAATAAGCATGAGTAATCAAATGAAATAAAGCAGCTCGATAGGAGCCCATACCTAAAGCTAACATCATATAACCCAATTGAGACATTGTAGAATAGGCTAAACCTCTCTTAATATCTTTTTGAGCAAAAGCTAAAGTAGCTCCTAAGAGTACTGTTATTATACCTATCAAAGCTATTAGCTTCATTATGTAAGGTATAACTACGAAAAGAGGAAGAAGTCGAGCTACAAGAAAAATTCCCGCTGCTACCATGGTAGCAGCATGTATTAGAGCCGAAATAGGGGTAGGTCCTTCCATGGCATCTGGTAACCACACATGAAGAGGGAATTGTGCCGATTTAGCAATTGCACCGGAAAATAATAGGAAAGCGCACAAAGTAACAAATAAAAAATGAACCTCATTATCATTATTAGAAATCAAGTTATTGAATATTTCAAACAAATCCTGAAATTCGAAACTGCCTGTTAGCCAATAAAGACCTAAAATTCCTAATAATAAACCAAAATCGCCTACACGATTAGTTACGAATGCTTTTTGACAAGCATTGGACACACTAGGTCGTGTGAACCAAAAGCCTATTAATAGGTAAGAGCACATTCCAACCAATTCCCAAAAGATATAAATTTGTATTAAATTGGAACTGGTAACTAATCCCAGCATTGAAGTATTGAAAAAACTCATATAAACAAAAAATCTCAAATAGCCTTGATCATGAGACATATAACTGTCACTATAAACAAGAACTAAAATTCCAACCGTAGTAATTAATATTAACAAAATAGAAGTAAGTGGGTCAATCAAATACCCGAACTCTAAGGAAAAATCATTGTTGATGGTCCAAGACCATACATATTGATAAATGGAACTGCTATTTATTTGCTGAATAAACAGATCGGTCGAAAAAACCATAACTATACTTAACAATAAAACACTCGGAAAAGCCCATATACGGTGAAGTTTTTTTGTTGACACCGGAAAAAGTAGCAGCCCTATTCCTATTAACATAGGGACTGGAAGTGTAACGAAAGATAGAATCCATAAATATTGATATGTATGTTCCATAAAAAAATCTTATTATTTTTAATTAAAAAAAAAAAAAAAAATGAATTAAGTTTAACTTATTTTATAATTAAGTTTAACTTATTTTATAACTGTCTTGACAATTATTATTTTTAATCACTATAGAAAATAGAACCTTTGATGCCTTCAATCCAATTTAAAGAAATACTAGGTAGATAAAAATGTGTAAATTTTGACTGATCTAGTTTAGATCATATGCTTGATCTGGATGATCTATCAAGGAATATACATTGAATTAGATAAGATTTTCCAGTTTTCAATTTGAAAGTCCGGGACAGAACTCGAAACTTTTTTTGTTATATTATATGTCCATAAATCAATATCTAATGGGGTTGCTAAACCTTAACACAAATTTTATACCTAACGAAACTCTAAGGATTAATACAATAAAAATGAATTTTTATTTTCATTAATTTGAATGTTTCAACAAAAAAATATTCCATTGAATTAACTCCTTCAAGCTCGCCAATTGAATAAAAAAGGGTTATTATAATTTTGAGCAAGCCGCCATGGTGAAATCGGTAGACACGCTGCTCTTAGGAAGCAGTGCTAGAGCATCTCGGTTCGAGTCCGAGTGGCGGCATAACATAATTAAATTATCTAATTATTAAAAGGATAGAATAAATCCTATAATGAATTCAATTCCATATGTAAAATTATGGATAATTAAAGTATTCCCCCCTTTTTTTTTATGATATTTTTGACTTTAGAACATATATTAACTCATATATCTTTTTCGGTCGTTTCAATTGTAATTATAATTCATTTTCTAACCTTATTAGTCAATGAATTTGTGGGACTCTATGATTCGTCAGAAAAAGGCATGTTAACCACTTTTTTCTGCCTAACAGGATTACTAATTACTCGTTGGATTTATTCGGGACATTTACCAATAAGTGATTTATACGAATCATTAATATTTCTTTCATGGATTTTCTCTATTATTCATATGGTTCCATATTTTAAAAAACATAAGAATTATTTAAGCACAATAACCGCACCAAGTACTTTTTTTACCCAGGGCTTTGCTACTTGGGGTCTTTTAACCGATATGAATCAATCGAAAATTTTAGTACCTGCTCTCCAATCCCAGTGGTTAATAATGCACGTAAGTATGATGGTATCGGGCTATGCAGCTCTTTTATGTGGATCATTATTGTCAGCAGCACTTCTCGTAATTACATTTCGAAAAGTCATAAGAATTGTTGGTAAAAACAATAATTTATTAAATGATTCATTTCCCGTTGATGAGATCCAATACATGATGGAAAAACAAAATATTTTTAAAAATACTTTTTTTACTTCTTCTAGGAATTATTACAGGTTTCAATTGATTCAACAATTAGATCATTGGGGTTTTCGTATTCTTAGTATAGGGTTTCTTTTTTTAACCATAGGTATTCTTTCAGGAGCAGTCTGGGCTAATGAAGCATGGGGATCATATTGGAATTGGGACCCAAAAGAAACTTGGGCATTTATTACTTGGACCATATTCGCGATTTATTTCCATACTCGAACAAATAAGAATTTGGAAGGTTTAAATTCGGCAATTGTTGCTTCGATCGGTTTTCTTATAATTTGGATATGCTATTTTGGGGTTAATTTATTAGGAATAGGACTACATAGTTATGGTTCATTTACATTAATATCCTAATTGAATTCAAGAACGAGTTTAACAAATATAACCATAAGCCAGTTTAACATATATATAAGAAGCTTCAGGTAAGTCGTTGAGAACCTTTTGAATCACTCCATTACTTGAGTGATTCAAAAGGTTCTCGCAAATGTTAAACATATCTGATTACAATTCCGTTTTTTTTTTTTAATAACTACCTATAAAAAAAAATTAGCTATAAAAAAAATTCGATAGAATAGCTTCGACCTTGTCAACTGATAATGAGAAAACGAAATCCGGATAAATACCAATACTAATTACAGGCAGAAGGATAGCAATCGAAACAAATAATTCCCGTGGTCCAGAATCAAAAAAATAAGAATTTGTGGCATTAAGCAGCTTGTATCCATAGAACATCTGGCGTAACATAGATAATAAATAAATAGGAGTCAATATCGTTCCAACTGCCGCTCCAAAAGTAATTAGTATTTTTGGCATTAAAAAATATTTTTTGGCGGTAATTATTCCAAAAAATACTACCAATTCTGCAAAAAAGCCGCTCATGCCCGGTAATGCAAGAGAAGCTAATGATAAGATACTGAACATCATGAATATTTTTGGCATTAGGGTAGCCATTCCGCCCATTTCGTCAAGATAAACAAGACGTATTCTATCATAACTTGTTCCTGACAAGAAAAAAAGCGCAGCGCCAATAAATCCATGAGATATTATTTGTAAAATGGCCCCGTTGAGTCCCATATCGCTTATAGAGCAAATTCCTATAATTGTAAAACCCATATGAGATACAGAAGAATAGGCTATTCTTTTTTTTAAATTTTTTTGACCAGAAGATGTTGAAGCTGCATAGATTATTTGTATTGCGCCTACTATTATCAACCAAGAAGAAAATATAGAATGGGCGTGGGATAATAATTCCATATTTATTCGAACCAATCCATATGCTCCCATTTTTAATAAGATTCCAGCTAAAAGCATACAAGTACTGTAATGTGCTTCTCCATGGGTGTCTGGTAACCATGTATGTAAGGGTATAATCGGTGATTTGACAGCAAAAGCAATAAGAAATCCAATATAGAATAGTATTTCCAAGGTCACAGGATATGATTGATTAGCTGATGTTTCAAAATTGAATGTTGGTTCATTGGAAGCATAGAAAGCGATACCTAAAGCTCCCATTAATAAAAAAACGGAACTTCCTGCAGTATACAAAATAAATTTTGTAGCTGAATACAGACGTTGCTTTCCCCCCCACATGGATAGAAGTAGATAAACAGGAATTAATTCTAACTCCCACATAATGAAAAAAAGTAAAAGATTTTGAGAAGAAAATAATCCTATTTGACCACTATACATTGCTAACATCAAAAAATGAAATAATCGAGAATCCCGAGTAATTGGCCGAGCCGCTAAAGTAGCTAAAGTGGTGATAAATCCGGTCAGTAAAATAGGTCCTATAGAAAGTCCATCTATTCCTAATCTCCAGTAAAAATCAAAAAAATTAATCCATTGATAAGACTCCGTCAATTGGATTAAGGGATCGTCCAATTGGAAATAATAAGAGAATGCATAGGTCATTAAAAGGAGTTCTAGTACACATATAAGTATAGTATACCACCTAATTACCTTATTTCCTCTATGAGGGAAAACGAAAATCAAGGAACCCGCGAATATTGGTAAAACTACTAATACTGTTAACCAAGGAAAAGAATTCGTGGTAAAGACAAGATACACTTGGACAAGAAAAACCCGTACTCGAAAACCTAATCTATTTTTTTATTATTATTTTTTTAGTACGGGTTTTTGTCGGTAAACAAAAAATCAAATGTATTCAAGTGGTTTTTTCTGGAAAATATCAATAAGCTAGACCCATGCTTCGAGTTGTTTCATGCCATAGATAAACTCGAACACTCAAGAAATCAGTTGGACAGGCGGATTCGCATCTCTTACAGCCAACACAGTCTTCCGTTCTTGGAGCAGAAGCAATTTGCTTAGCTTTACACCCGTCCCAAGGTATCATTTCTAATACATCTGTGGGGCAGGCCCGGACACATTGAGTACACCCTATACATGTATCATAGATTTTTACTGAATGTGACATTGGAGCTATAATTTTTTTAAAAAAAAACGTCATAAATTTTCGATCTAGTAAATTTTGAAATGAATCATATATTTAGACACCAGATGAATCAATGATTTATCATAATTTGTCTATTCAATTTCGGATCGACTCATGAGATAGAACCAAGATACTTTAATTTCTTACGTTTTCGTAAACATTATCAGATACGCTATCTATCATAAATATCAATTCAAATTAATGAATCTAAATATTTTATATGATTAATACTACTTATTCAACAAATTCAATTGATTGATACGGATTGATTTTCTGTTACGATAAATTGACGAAACTATAGCCAGCCCGATAGCTGCTTCAGCGGCTGCGATAGATATAATAAAAATTGAAAAAATATTTCCTTTTAATTGGCGACTATCAAAAAAATCAGAAAATGTTACTAAATTTATATTGACGGCATTCAGTATAAGTTCAAGACACATAAGGGCTCTAACCATATTTCGACTCGTGATCAATCCATAGATACCGATAGAAAATAAATAAGCACTCAAACCAAGCACATGTTCGAGCATCATGGCCCCACTCCTTAGCGATTTCGATTTATTTCAATATGAACAATGAACAACAATTTAACATCAACAGATTAGATTGACTAGAATAAGAATATCACAAGTACAAAACAAAAAAAAAGATTGGAATATAGATCGAATAAAAGAATTTATATATGAATAATCCTCAAATAAATGTGATAACATAGAATAAAGTCTGATTTGGATTGCGATTACCAATTAAAAAGATTTATTACTGACGAGCCGTGGCAATCGCACCTATCAAAGCAACTAAAAGAATTATTGAAATGAATTCAAATGGAAGAAAAAAATCTGTTGCTAAATGAATTCCAATTTGTTGACCATTACTTACCAAATCTTGCTCTATAATCTGGTTTGCTCTTGTAGTCCAAATAATCCCATACCATGTTGTATCTGAAATAATAGTAATTAGTAAAACAAAAAGACTTGTACAAATTAGGGAAGTAAGACCATTCCCAACAGTCCAAAGATTGAAATCTTTGTAATCTTCTGAACCATTCATGAACATCACAGCAAATAAAATTAAAACATTTATAGCTCCCACATAAATAAGGAGCTGCGCCGCAGCTACAAAATGAGAGTTTGATAAAATATAGAATAAGGATATACAAACAAGAACCAATCCCAATGAAAAGGCAGAAAAAATTGGATTGGTAAGTAATACCACTCCTAGACCTCCTAATATAAGACCTAATCCTAGAAAGACTAAAAGAAAATCATGTATTGGTCCAGGTAAATTCATTGTACGTAAAATAAAAGATAAAAAAATCAAATTCTTTTTTTTCATGACTTTATTGACCCGACCAGGAGAAACTTATTTAGAATGGGTTAATTTAATCCTAAAAGGTTAAAATTACTGTAGTACTGATATCAGACTAATCCCATTCTTTCTCGAAAAAATAAAAATGGATACTTTAATTTCTATTTCGAAATAGAAATAATTATGGATAGAATTATGACTATATTAATAGATTTTCAATCTAAATTAAGCTACGCTGCAATTCTTACCAATCAATCAAATCCAATCGCTAGTTGGGATTTGTAGCTTTTGTAGTTATTGACCAAACAAAATGCAAAATGAAAAAAAAAAAGATTTCAGACTTTTAGATCAAACCTAGATCTTTGTTTAATGATTAAAAATGACTCTTCAATCAATCTTTAATCAAAGGGGGTTTGTCCATTTTGATTAAAGATTGAGGTGAATTCAAAATTGTTCGAATTGTATAATCATCAATTACTGACATTGGTAAACGACCTAAAGCAATTTGGTTATAATTCAATTCGTGACGATTATAGGTAGAAAGTTCATATTCTTCAGTCATTGATAAACAATTAGTTGGACAATACTCAACGCAGTTGCCACAAAATATACAGATTCCGAAATCAATACTGTAATTAAGCAATCGTTTCTTTCGAATATTAGTTTCCAATTCCCAATCAACAACAGGTAAATCTATAGGACATACACGAACACATACTTCACAAGCAATGCATTTATCAAATTCAAAATGGATTCGACCGCGGAAACGCTCCGATGTGATTAATTTTTCATAAGGATATTGAATAGTTACCGGTAAACGATTTACGTGGGATAAGGTAGTCATGAAACTTTGACCAATGTACCTTGCAGCCCGTATGGTTTGTTGACCATAATTCATGAACCCAGTTACCATAGGGAACATATCGTGAATCTCTATGAATAATTTTATATTTGTTTCTTTATCTTGTTTGAGACAAACTATAAATATACAAAAGAATTACTTTATAGTGAAAAGAGTTGGGAAGAGGTTGTTAATAATAAATTGCCAAGAGAAATAGGTAAAAGAAATTTCCATCCAAGATTTAATAGTTGGTCCATTCTTAGTCTAGGTAAAGTCCATCTTGTTGTGATAGGAATGAACAAGAACAAATAAGTTTTAACCAATGTAATAAGAATACCCATTGTTGTTCCAAAAACTCTACCTACTTTATTTATTTCAAAATCAAAAAACTCCGGGACAGATATGTACGGAATAGAGATATTCCAACCGCCCAAGTAAAGAACTGCTACAAATAATGAAGAGACTAATAAGTTTAGATAGGAAGCAACATAAAATAAACCAAATTTGATACCCGAATATTCAGTTTGATAACCTGCTACTAATTCTTCTTCTGCTTCTGGTAAATCAAAAGGTAATCTCTCACATTCTGCTAGGGAAGAAATGAAAAAAATGATAAATCCTATAGGTTGACGCCACAAATTCCATCCCCCCAAACCATATTTTGATTGTGCCTCAACTATATCAACTGTACTCGAACTGTTAGATAATCATAGTCGGTGATGACATCACTGTCCCCATCGCTATTACAGAACCATACATGAGATTTTCACCTCATATGGCTCCTCGAAGGCCATAAATAAATCTAAGGGCCAGATCATATTATTTATCTTGATCTATTTGTAGGATAGATAGGATCAAAATCTATCGGATGCCCCCAATTCAAAAATTTGACCAATGTAATTCTGTCTGTTATAATACTAAAGTAAAGTACTTCTGAATTGATCTCATCTTTTAAGAATTTCAATTTTTCTTTCTTGAGCAATAACTTAAATCTTTCAATAAAATACTTCTTGTAGAAATACCAATAAATATTTCAACCTATCATTTTCGATTACGAAAAAGAATTAGACATTCCATTAGTTCATGAATTATGACACGAATTCAATTTATATTTATATGAATATCGAGATAGGAAAGAAAGAAGAATAAAGGATTCTTTTTTTTTTCTTTTTCTATTGTAAGTCTATTCTTTTTTTTGTTCCTATTCTTCCTTCTGAAAAAAAAAAGGAAAAGATTACTTCGTTCCTGATAGTCATTTGTTTAATTGGTGGATAGGAGCATACTCTGGATCGGAATCGTGGGGAGTACTGCCTGATCATTTCTACTAATTTAAAGCCCCAATTAATATTCTTTTATTTTTGATAATTCTATTACTAATCTTTTATGTATCTTGGTGTTCCTAACCATCCACTCATTTTTATTTTTACTCAACTGCTCGGTAGCATTACTAGCATTACAATAATATATATATATATAAATGATAGTAAAAACTCAATAAGGTTGATTCTTTGAGCCCGCTTTCAAGCCAGGATGACTAATCAACCAATTTTGGGACAAATGATCTCATCTTCTTATGTTTATTTGTGCTTTCCTGTTGTACATAAGAAATGAGTCTCGATTTTTTTTACTGCAAATTTAGAAGCTGTTTTCTTTCACTCATATAACTATCTAATTTAGTTCATCAACCCAAATGATGAATAAAAAAATAAGGATATATATTCAATATATTCAATTAATTTTACCTTTTTCCTAATAAAAAATAAAAAAAAAAAGGGGGGGGGATAGGGAAAAATTTATGTTTCAACGAATCGCACGTAGAGATATGGATAATACACAGAGAGTTAATGGTATTTCATAACTAATCGATTGAGCGGCAGCTCGTAGACCACCTAAAAAGGAATATTTATTATTTGATCCATATCCTGACATAAGAAGTCCAATGGGAGCAATACTTGAAATGGCAATCCATAAAAATACGCCGATATTTAGATCCGCTAAAACAAAGTGATAGCCAAAAGGAATTACTGAATAGCTTAATAGAGTTGATATGGCTGCTATGGATGGTCCGATACTAAATAAACGAGTATCCCCTCTAGATGGAAAAAGATTTTCTTTGAAAAGTAATTTTGTTCCATCCGCTAGAGCTTGAAGAACTCCAAAAGGACCGGCATATTCAGGTCCAATACGTTGTTGTATCCCTGCAGAAATTTCTCTTTCTAACCACACAATTACTAGTATGCCTATCGTGATTCCCAATACAAGAGTCAAAATAGGGACAAGCATCCATATAATTCCATAGATCTCGTTTAAGGATTTCAATCTGGAAAAAGAATTGATAGCTTGTACTGTTGTTGGATCAATTATCATTTCAACGATCAACTTCCCCCATAATAATATCTATGCTACCTAATATTGTCATAATATCAGCCAATTTCATTCTTTTAATTAATTGAGGAAGAATTTGCAAATTGATAAAACCCGGCGGGCGAATTTTCCATCTCCAAGGAAAACTACTTTGATCCCCTATCAGAAAAATTCCCAACTCTCCTTTTGGTGCTTCAACTCTAACATAAAGTTCTTGTTTCGGCAATTCAAAGGCGGGAGAAGTTTTTTTACTAATAAATCGATATTCAAAATCATTCCATTCTCGATTCCTTTCTCTAGCAAAACTTCGAGTTTCTAAATTTTCATAAGGCCCCCCTGGAATCCCTTCCAAAGCCTGTTGAATAATTTTTACGGATTCCGTCATTTCACCAATTCGGACTAAATAACGAGCTAGCGAATCCCCTTCCTTTTGCCACTGGACTCCCCAATCAAATTCGTCATAACACTCATAATGATCAACTTTACGAAGATCCCATCGTACTCCGGAAGCTCGTAGCATTGGTCCTGATAAACCCCAATTTATTGCTTCTTCTGCACTAACAATACCTATTCCTTCAACTCGTTGTAAAAAAATAGGATTTCGCGTAATAAGTTTTTGATATTCAGCAACTCCTGTTAAAAAATAATCGCAGAAATCCAAACATTTATCTAACCAGCCATGAGGTAGATCAGCTGCTACTCCTCCGATACGAAAATAATTATGCATCATTCTCATACCAGTCGCAGCTTCGAATAAATCATATATTAACTCTCTTTCTCTAAAAATGTAGAAGAAAGGGGTCTGCCCACCAATATCTGCCATAAAAGGGCCAAGCCATAAGAGATGAGAAGCTATACGACTCAACTCCAACATAATTACTCTGATATAGCTAGCTCTTTTAGGTACTTGAATATTTCCCAACTGTTCCGGTCCATTTATGGTTATCGCTTCTGTAAACATAGTAGCTAAATAATCCCAACGTGTTACATAAGGCAAATATTGTATAATTGTTCGGTTTTCCGCAATTTTTTCCATCCCTCTGTGTAAATAACCTAATATTGGTTCGCAGTCAATAACATCTTCACCGTCTAGACTAAGGATGAGTCGAAGAACGCCATGCATTGATGGGTGGTGGGGCCCCATATTGACTATCATAAAGTCCTTTCTTGTAGCTGGTACATTCATAGGGGGTTCCTCGATTGATTTTTCCATGAATTACTGAAAACGAAAATAAGTTCATCAAAATTCAAGTTTAAGATCTAATAAATCAAATAATAAAAAAAAAAAGACTCTTCAAATTAACGAGTTTTTGATTCCCGAATGTTCAACTGGCTAATTAATTCTTTATAACGTACTCCATTTTTCTTTGCCAAATAAGATAGTAGTCGTTGGCGTTTTCCTAGAATTTTCCGTAAACCTCTTTGAGATAAATAGTCTTTTCTATGCAATTCCAAATGTGAAGTAAGTCTTCGTATCTTATTAGTAAAACTTACTATTTGAAATTCAACGGATCCCTTGTTTTCTTTGTTGTCTTCTTGTGAAATAATTGAAATGAATGCACTTTTTACCATAAAATGAAATCCCCCTCCTCCCGCCTTTGTTAAGTATAGTTTTATTGATCAGTAATAATAAATAATGTAATATTAAATAAGAATGTCAGTTGGTTTGAATTTGGTATACACAATAATCTTCAATTCGTTAGGAATTCCAAAATCAATCCAATTTTTTTTTGATTCGGCTAGAAATACATAAAAGATGGTATATTTCTTCCCTTACAAAGGAAAAAAAATTATATCTATATCTAAAAATCTAAAACGAAAAATTGGATTGATTCATTTCTAGATCGAATTGATACATGATTGAATTCCATATATCAGAATGGAATATGGGATGTAAAACAATGTATATGGACGTCTCTCTTTGTTTTCATATATTTCATATACTAGATTAGATATGCTATGGGATATATATGACAAATGGAACTTTACCGAATTTTTAATCGTGGACATATATGTATCCTTACCATACTAAACCGACTAGCATTATTGGTATCAAACCAATAGCGATTTATACAAGCTAAATCTTCTAATCGATAATTGGGCCAAAGAAAAAGTTTTAATTTAATTAGTTTATTTTTATCTCTATCAAAACGTTTGCTTTTATCTATAATGTGAGCGTGGTTTTTTATGTTATTATTATTGATAATTTCTGTATTGATATCATTTTCATTTTTTGAATTGAAAGAAATTAGAATTCTCAATTCTCTACGATGTTTAGAGGATAAAAGATTTTCGGGAACAAGTAAATCATAATTATTTTTGTCTTTATTTCTAATTAAACTTTGATTTATTACAATAGAGTTTTTTTTTCTGTATCTTTGATTAATTTGTTGTTTTCTCTTATGAACCAATAAAATATTTATGGTTTGATACATAATAAATTTTCCATCATTTTTTACCGACAGACGGGTTGATTCGATAATCAATATTCCCTTTTTCATCAATTCTGTAAGAGTTAAATCTTTCTGAATCATTAGAATATCTAGACTCAGTTCTCCCCTTTGAATAGAGGATATAATAATTTCTCGTGGATTTGTCAGTCTAAGCAAGAGACAATATATTTTGATATTATTGATTATTTTTTGATTTAAAGAATCATCCCATCTTAATTGAAAGCATAAATACCTTTTTAGCAAAAAATCAAGTTCTGCTTCCGTATTACTTTTGTATTGCTTTTTCTTTCTACGCTCTTTCCTGTCTGATCTTGCATAATCTTCTTCAACATCTTTTTCTTGGTTTGCTAGAACTGATTCAAGATCTACTTGATCCTCAGACTCTTTTTCTTCATGATTTTTATTTTTTAATTGAATGGATTTTGTTTCATTCGATGATAAAGGATCGTTATTTTGCTTTCTGTTGATTTTTTTATTTTCACTAACATCTTTAGTTCCATTAAAATTTAAAAAAAGTAATTTGATTGGTATCATCCATGATTTTATCTTATATGCCTTGCAAAGTATCACAAATTTTGGAAAGAACCAAAATTCTAAATTTGATGTAGGACGATCTAGTATTTCTTCATTCATTCCCATCCAATCAAAAAGGTTTTTTTTTTGTTTGGTTCCGGTATCGATCCAGGATTCAATATCGACTTTCTTTCTAAGACAAAAAGGGAGAATTCTCCAATCCAAATATTTTCTATGCGAGCTTTTTTCCGTATCGATAATATCATCTTCTCTTAGATGCTTATTGACAGGGATACCTCCCGACATATCAAATAATTTACTTTTATCTATTTTGTAATTATAAAAAATCTCTTGCTTATTATTTAATTTGAATGGTAATTCATAAATAGATGAGTCTTTCTTATCTTCATAATTAATGGATTTATATAATAAAATATTATATCTATAGTATTTTTTAAAATTATCTTTTTGGTTCGATAATGAATCGACTTCCAAATTATTTTGTTTTTCGTAATGAATTAATTGGTCTTTTTCATATAAATTCCATTTATTTAAATCCTTATTTTGAATCATATGCTGTTGATTCATTTTATTTCGCCATTTTTGCGATATTAAGCTAGACCATCTGATCTGAGATAAATCGTATTTATATTGATAATTACTTCTTACCCAGTTTTTCCATTCATTCATTACAGAATTTTTAAAATTTGTATTTTTTAATTTGAACTGAAATCCTCCTTGGACTCCAAAATAATCTTTTATTTCATTCTTAAGAAAACGAGATGCTCCATGATATTGAAGGACAGATCTTAACTTATATAGGTTAATAACTTGGACTTGTGATAATTTGTAAAATACATATGCTTGTGACAAAGAGGTTACGTTATACAAAATCTGTGAGTTCTTGTTAAAATTACTATAATTAAATACCTTTTTTATACTCGAGATAAAGTGAATTAGTGTATTTTGATTTGTTTTATCAGGTCTTTGGTGATTTTCGTTTTTATTATACATAGAAATGTATTTAGTAATCATTTTTCTTGGTGATTCACGAAAAAACTGTACATTGATCCTCGGAATATTAATGATAGCTAGAAGGATATCTATATATATCTTTTCAATCAAAATTTTTATAAAAAAATATGATTTACGGACTAATTGAGCATTCTTTCTTTTTAATATCTGTAAAATATTTTTTGATGATTTTAATTTTAATCGTTTAGCATTATAACTTAGTTTGTTAGGACTAATATTTCTTTCTGAGATTAGAAATCGTTTTTTCTTTTCTTTTGTAATTTTTTCTATTTGATTTCTTATTGTCTTTGTTCTGGCATTCAGATCTTTCATTTTTTTTTCTGTCAGTGAATAGTTTATCCAATCCATAGATCGAATTGAAGTGGAAAATTTATGAATAGTCCCATTAGTGATTGGTGAATCTTTTTCGTTTTTAGTTTCATTTAATTCAGATACTTCTCTAAATCCAAATAATAGAATCGGATTTCTTTTTGATTTTGATATTATTTCTTTTACAAATAGAATACTTTTGATGAACCAGTTTTTTGTTTCTTTCGGTAAATGTAGAAATATTTTTCTTTTTTCTTTAAAAATTGTTAGAGTTAGAAAACCATTTTTTTTCAACTTTCTAATTTTTTTTTTTAATTTTTTAAAAATGGGTTCAAAAAGTGAAAGTTCTTTTCGGGGAGAACCAAAAGGAAGTTCAGTTTCCATTCCCCAAACTGTTAAAAAACAAAAATCATGTTTTTGTCTTTTCTTTTTTATTGGATCTTTAGAAAAGAATTTTAACTTAGATCTGTGCCAAGGTTGTAGTCGAAAAGGAAATAGGATCTTTATTTGAATACCGTCTGTTAACCAGTTTTTAGGAAATTCTGTTTCTGATAATTGAACTCCATTATAAGTGCATTTAACATGCATTTCTCTATTCCAATCCTTTAAATCCTCGGACCATTCGGGAATTTGAAATAATAACATACGAATGATATTTTTAGCTATTATTAATGAAGGCAATATAATATATTTTCGAAGAATCGATTGAATTACTAAAACACAACCTCTTATTGCTTGAGCAAAAAT